ACGCAACGATGATTTTTTTCAACTAATCATAAAGACATTGGTACATTATATTTTATCTTTGGCGCCTGAGCAGGTATAGTCGGAACTTCATTAAGTCTCGTAATTCGTACTGAATTAGGTCAACCAGGAAGTTTAATTGGAGATGATCAAATTTATAATGTGGTAGTTACTGCCCATGCATTTGTTATAATTTTCTTTATAGTTATACCAATTATAATTGGTGGATTTGGTAATTGATTAGTTCCTCTAATATTAGGAGCACCAGATATAGCATTTCCTCGGATAAACAATATAAGATTCTGACTTTTACCATTTTCTTTAACATTATTACTAACTAGTGGAATAGTAGAAAGAGGCGTTGGAACTGGTTGAACTGTATATCCTCCTCTTGCTGCTGCGATTGCTCACGCAGGTGCATCAGTAGATCTAGGTATTTTTTCTCTCCATTTAGCAGGGGTCTCTTCAATTTTAGGTGCTGTAAACTTTATAACAACAGCTATTAATATACGAAGAACAGGAATAACTATAGACCGAATACCCTTATTCGTTTGAGCAGTATTTATTACCGCAATTTTACTACTCCTTTCACTTCCAGTTTTAGCTGGCGCAATTACTATACTTTTAACTGATCGAAATTTAAATACTTCATTTTTTGACCCCGCCGGTGGGGGTGACCCTATTCTTTACCAACACTTATTTTGATTCTTTGGTCATCCTGAAGTATATATTCTAATTTTACCCGCATTTGGTATAATCTCCCATATTGTTACTCAAGAATCAGGGAAAAAAGAAGCCTTTGGAAACTTAGGTATAATTTATGCAATAATTGCTATTGGTATTTTAGGATTTGTAGTATGAGCTCACCACATGTTCACCGTAGGAATAGACGTTGATACACGAGCATACTTTACATCAGCCACAATAATTATTGCCGTACCTACAGGTATTAAAATTTTTAGTTGACTAGGAACCCTTCAAGGAACTCAAATTAATTATAGTCCCTCACTTTTATGAGCACTTGGTTTTATTTTTTTATTTACAGTAGGAGGTTTAACAGGTGTAGTTTTAGCAAACTCTTCTATTGACATTATTCTTCATGATACATACTATGTAGTTGCTCACTTCCATTACGTCTTATCTATAGGAGCTGTATTCGGAATTTTCGCTGGTATTGTCCATTGATTCCCTTTATTTACAGGATTGTCATTAAATCCTAAATGATTAAAAATTCACTTTTTAACTATATTTATCGGAGTAAACGTTACATTCTTCCCTCAACATTTCTTAGGATTAAACGGAATACCTCGACGATATTCCGATTACCCAGATGCTTATATGACTTGAAATGTATTATCTTCCATTGGTTCAATAATTTCTTTAGTTGCTGTATTAAGATTTATTATTATTGTATGAGAAGCACTAGTAAGAAAACGAATCTTAATATTCTCACTATTTTTACCAACATCTATTGAATGACAACATTCATACCCCCCTGCTGATCACAGTTATATAGAAATTCCAATAATTACTAATTACTAAAATGGCAGATAGATGCACAGGATTTAAGCTCCTGCCAGAAAGTTTCTTACTTTTTTTAGTAATGGCAACATGAGGCTACTTAGGTTTACAAGATAGAGCATCCCCCCTTATAGAACAATTAATTTTTTTTCACGATCACGCTATAGTAGTTCTGATCTTAATTACTACATTTGTAGGTTATATTATATCCCAATTATTTTTTAACTCTTTTATAAACCGATTTCTACTTGAACACCAAACCATTGAAATCATTTGAACCATTTTACCAGCAATTATCTTAATTTTTATTGCACTGCCCTCTTTACGATTATTATATCTACTAGATGAAGTTAATAATCCCAGAATTACCCTTAAAACAATTGGGCACCAATGATATTGAAGATATGAATATTCTGATTTCCTACAAATCGAGTTTGATTCTTATATAATTCCTACAAACGAAATATCAGAATCAGGGTTCCGATTATTAGATGTCGACAACCGTACAGTATTACCGATAAACACTCAAGTTCGAATACTAGTAACAGCTGCCGACGTAATTCATTCATGAACTGTTCCTGCACTTGGGGTTAAAGCCGACGCTGTACCAGGACGTTTAAATCAAATTAGCTTTATAATTTCACGCCCTGGATTATTTTATGGTCAATGCTCAGAAATCTGTGGTGCAAATCACAGATTCATACCAATTGTAATTGAAAGAATCTCCGTTAATTCATTCTTAAATTGAATTTCATCTTATACAGACTCTTCACCCGATAACTTAATCAAGTGTAGGTCTTTTAAACCTAAAATAGTAATTTCTACTTCTGGTGATTATAAAAATTAGTTAATTTATAACATAAGTTTGTCAAGCTTAAGTAATTCTCCTGGAATATTTTTAAATGCCACAAATAGCTCCGTTAATATGAATAAATTTATTTTTTATATTTTTAATTGGATTCTTATTATTTTTTATTGTAAATTATTTTTTAAAACCTACTTCTCAAATAAAATATTCTCCTCTTAAGAAAATTCAAACTCAAAAAAACTGAAGATGATAGCAAGATTATTCTCCATTTTTGACCCAACTTCAAGAATTTTACTGTTATCAATAAATTGATTGTCAACATTCTTAGGTTTATTATTCATTCCATATTTATTTTGAGCTAGCCCTTCACGTTGAAGATTACTTTGATCAAAAATTTGTTTAATTCTTCATAATGAATTTAAAACTATTTTAGGTCAATTAAATGTAGGATCAACAATTATATTTGTATCATTATTTTCATTTATTATGTTTAATAATACTTTAGGACTCTTACCATATGTTTTTACAAGATCTAGTCACTTAACTATAACCCTTACCCTTGCTTTTCCTTTATGATTAACATTTATTTTATTTGGTTGATTAAATCATACTCAACATATGCTTGCCCACTTAGTTCCCCAAGGAACTCCGGGACTTCTTATACCTTTTATAGTTTTAGTCGAAACTCTTAGAAATATTATCCGACCAGGAACACTAGCTGTTCGATTAGCAGCTAATATAATTGCCGGACATCTTCTTCTTACTTTACTTGCAAATATAGGTCCCTCTTTATCACTAACTTTATTATCTCTTTTAATAATTGCTCAAATTCTTTTACTACTTCTTGAATCTGCTGTTGCTGTAATTCAATCATACGTATTTGCTGTTTTAAGAACTTTATATGCCAGAGAAGTTAACTAATGTCATCATCACACGGACACCATGCATACCATTTAGTTGATATAAGACCATGACCCTTAACAGGTTCAATCAGAGCAATAATACTTACTACCGGCCTAGTTAAGTTTTTCCATCAATATAATATAGATTTATTATTATTGAGATTTTTAGCAACAATTTTAACTATAATTCAATGATGGCGAGACGTAGTTCGAGAAGGAACGTATCAAGGACTTCATACTCAAGTTGTAATAAAAGGACTTCGTTGGGGAATAATTTTATTTATTGTATCAGAAGTTTTATTTTTCTTTTCTTTTTTTTGAGCTTTTTTTCATAGAAGATTAGCACCAACTATTGAAATTGGAATATGTTGACCCCCTACAGGTATTCAACCATTTAATCCATTTCAAATTCCTTTATTAAACACTACTATTTTATTATCCTCTGGGGCCACAGTAACATGATCCCACCACGCTATTATAAATTCTAACCACTCAGAAGCCATTCAAAGATTATTTTTAACAGTTTTATTAGGTTTATATTTCACAGCTCTTCAGGCTTTTGAATATATCGAAGCTTCATTTACAATTGCAGATTCTGTATATGGGTCTACTTTCTTTGTAGCAACAGGTTTCCATGGTTTACATGTAATTATTGGCTCAAGATTTCTATCCATTTGTTTTTACCGTTTATATAAATGTCATTTTTCTTCTAATCATCATTTCGGATTTGAAGCAGCCGCTTGATACTGACACTTTGTTGATGTAGTGTGATTGTTTTTATATATTTTCATTTATTGATGAGGTGGTTAAATTAATTTTCTAATATAATTAGTATACTTGGCTTCCAACCAAGAAGTCTAGAATTTTCTAGGAAAATTAATTTTCTTAATATTTTTAATTCTTTTGATTACTCTAATTATTAGATCAGCAGTTATAATTATCGCTTCTCTTCTATCAAAAAAAACTATTATAGATCGAGAGAAAAATTCACCTTTTGAGTGTGGATTTGACCCTAAAGGATCAGCTCGTTTACCTTTTTCTCTTCGATTTTTTCTTATTGCAGTAATTTTCTTAATTTTTGATGTAGAAATTACATTATTGATACCTCTTGCATCAATTATTCAATTATCAAACATTTTTTCATGAATAACAACAGGATTTATATTTCTAATCATTCTTCTTTTTGGTCTTTATTATGAATGGCACAACGGGGCATTAGAATGATCTTATTAGAGCTATAGTCAATTTATGATTTATGATTTGCATTTATAAGGTGTTTTAGAAACTAGCTTTAATAAATTAGAAAGCGAACATATCGCTCTTAGTTTCGGCCTAAGCTTTGGTTTTTAAACCTCTAATTTTTGATAGAAGCCAAAATTAGAGGCTTATCACTGTTAATGATAGAACTGAGTTATTTCTCCTATCAAGGAAATATTATGTCATATGAAGAAACTTCTAATTTCATTCATGAGCAGTTAAATTCTGTTCATATTTCTTTTTTATAGTGTAAGAAACACGTTACATTTTCGTTGTAAAACTGAAGTTTTAACTTCTAAAAATTGTTTACAGGTAAGACTACCACTCTTGCTGCTTCAAAGCAAAATTCTTAATTTGAATTATATAAACAAATTATAATAAAAAATAACACAACTACTCAAAAAAAGAATCTTTTCATATATAATCTAACACTATTACTCTGACTAAACTGCAAATATCCAGAATATTTTATAATACTTGAATATAAACCTTGCCCACCAAAATACTCTGATCACCCTTTATCAATAATTTTTTCGTAAATTCTTCCGTTTTTTAGAACCATAAAAGACAATTTTAAAGTAGATAAAAAGGGCATAAACCATATTGAACCAGAAAAAACGACTACATTATAACTTCTTAAACTTTTCAAACTATAATTCACATTTATATTATTTAACATATACCCAATTAAAGCTCCTGAAATTCTTAAAGATAAAGCTAAAGTTTTAAAAATAAACCTCAAGCAAATTATGTAAGCTTCAGGAAAAATAACTCAAGATAAAAAAGCTCCTCCTATTGTTGCTCCAATTCTCAGTATAATCATTGGACTAGTTATAACCCAAGCTCTATCGTCAATTCTTCTTATTCTACTTAAATTAAATAAACCACTTAATCTATAATAAATCAAACGAAATGTATAACAAACAGTTAAACCGGTTGACACAGCATATAATATAAAAGCAATTATATTAATATTTCTTATAAAAGCCACCTCCAAAATTAAATCTTTAGAATAAAAACCAGCTATAAAAGGTATACCACATAAAGCTAAATTTGCTAAATTCATACAAGTTCTAGTTAAAGGTATTCTATAAACCAATCTTCCTATACAACGAATATCTTGGTATTCTTTTACCCTATGAATAATTACTCCTGCACACATAAACAGAAGAGCTTTAAATAAAGCATGAGCCAATAAATGAAAAAAAGCTAAATCATTAAAACCTAAAGCCAAAATACTAATTATAACACCTAGTTGACTTAATGTAGACAAAGCAATAATTTTTTTTAAATCGTACTCAAAATTAGCTCCTAATCCCGCCATAAACATTGTTAAACAAGAAATAATTAATAACATAGAAACTCTCACTGAACCTTGTAAAGCATACCTAAAACGAATTAATAAATAAACACCAGCAGTAACCAAAGTTGATGAATGAACTAATGCAGACACAGGTGTAGGAGCAGCTATAGCTGCTGGTAATCAAGCAGAAAAAGGAATTTGAGCACTTTTAGTTATAGCAGCCAAAATAACAAGCAATTTAATTAATAAAGTATTTGAATCATTTATATAAGAGCTATATAAAATAAAATTTCAACCCCCTATAATAAATATTAAAGAAATACTTAACAAAATAGCTACATCTCCAACTCGATTAGATAAAACAGTCAACATCCCAGCATTAGCTGACTTTTCATTCTGATAAAAAATTACTAACGCATATGAAACTAACCCTAGACCGTCTCAACCTAAAAGAATTCTAATTAAATTAGGTCTAATAATTAAGGCACCTATAGAAAAAACAAAAGCTAAAACTAAATACATAAAACGATTATAATTTTTATCACCTTTTATATACTCTCCCCTGTAAAACAATACTATAGATGAAATAAACAAAACAAATCTTAAAAATATAAAAGAAACCCAATCAAAAATTATTACTATTGCCACAGAAGAAGAATTAAGTGATATAATTTCTCACTCAATTATAGACACTATATTTAGCTGTAAACTAACTAAAGATAAAATTAAACAAGTAAATCTTATTCTTCTTAAAAAAAAGAGACTAATTAAATGTAAGTAAATAGATCAAATCATGGTCTAAAATAAAAATCTTTATATTTTTGATATCACAAACCAACGTTTTTATTAAACTATTTAAACTAAATATTAGGTATAATTAGAATAGATTTTATAATCAAAATATTTAAAGGGAGTCAATGTAATATTAACGTTAAATACTCAGACACTTTTCCTGAACAACAAGAAAATAAAGAATTAAAAAATAGACCATGTTGACTTATTGAATATATATATAAAGTATAAGAAGCTCTAAAAAAAGATAAACCAGCAATACCTAATATACTAATACTATTTCATCTAACTACTCTTATAATTAAATTAATCTCCCCTAATAAATTAATTGTTGGTGGAGCTGCTATATTTCCAATACTTAATAAAAATCATCATAAACCTATTCTAGGTATAAAATTCAATAAACCTTTATTTAATAATAACCTACGACTTCCTATTCGTTCATAAACAATATTTGCTAAACAAAATAAACCAGAAGAACATAAACCATGTCCTACTATAACAACTACTGCTCCATTAAGGCCTCATCAACCAAACACAATTAACCCTCTTAAAACTAATCTTATATGTGCTACTGAAGAATAAGCAATTAACGATTTAATATCTACTTGACGAAGACACAAAAATCTAACAATTAACCCCCCTAAGATACTTACACTTACTCAAAATCAAGAAAATATTTTATTCACCTCTGGATATAAACAAAGTACTCGAATTAACCCATATCCCCCTAATTTTAATAAAACGCCAGCTAAAATTATTGAACCTGCAACCGGAGCTTCAACATGAGCTTTAGGTAGTCATAAATGCACTATATATATAGGTAATTTAACAACAAAAGCAAATACAGTACAGAAATATCATACAACTCTCACAAAATCAGAATACATTACTTTATGAACCAGTATCATAGTTAACCTACCTCCTGTTTTATATAATCTTAATAATGAAACTAACAAAGGAAGAGATGCAAATAATGTATAAAATAATATATATATCCCAGCTTGAATACGCTCAGGTTGATAACCCCAACCAAGAATTAGAATGAGAGTAGGAATTAATGACCTCTCAAAACTAATATAAAACAATAAATAGTCTATTGAAGAAAATGTTATAATTAAAGCCAATAATAACAATAAATTTATTAATAAAAAAAAAGCAAAAAAATTGTTATTTTTATAAATCCTTTTTCTCGCACAAACTACAAGACCTGTAATTCATATTCTTAACAAAATCAAAATATAACTTAAATAATCTATTCCTAAGCCAACTCCCAACCTACATATAAAAAAATCATGATTAATATTTAAACCAAACAAAAAACATATAATAAATAGAAAAAACTGAATAAATCATCACTCCTTTACAAAATTTATCAAAAATATATTTATAAACAAAAATTTTAACATTGTAAAGTTCTAAATCTATTTAAACAATCATTACCATGTGTACGAACAATAGAAATCAATAAAGATAACCCTAAAGCACCTTCACATGCAGCTATTGTTAAAAAAAACAATGTAAAATATACTTCTATACCAACATTTGATAAATAAATTACTATAATTCAAAAAATTCCTAATATAACAAACTCAAGTCTTAATAAAACATTTAATAAATGTTTACGATTTAAAACAAAACTTCATAAACCATAAAATACTATAATAAAAGGAACACTCATAAAAAATAAATTAAGAATTATCATTAGTTTTAATAGTTTAAATAAAAACTTTGGTCTTGTAAACCAAAAATGGAAAGTATTTCTTAAAACTTCAGAGAAAGAAACTGCTCCTATCTTTAATCCCCAAAACTAATATTTTATCATTAAACTATTCTCTGATATTTTATTTTTTATCTTACCATCAATTTTCACACTATCATTAATTTTTACTTGGCTTTCTCACCCGTTATCAATAGGATTATGTTTGTTAACTCAGACAATTCTGATTTGTTTAGCAGCAGGCTTAATAAATTCTTCTTTCTGATTCTCTTATATTTTATTCTTAATTTTCTTAGGAGGAATACTTGTACTATTTATTTACGTAGCCTCCTTAGCATCAAACGAGCCTTTTAAATTCTCTATAATACTTTTCATTTTTTCCTTAATTTTTTCTTCGATTATAACTCTTTTATTTTTATTTAAAGACCCTTTACACATTACATCATCAATCAACATTATTTCTTCTTCAATTCCACAATCAATACAAGACGAAAACTTCTCCCAAAATTTAATTAGAATAATCTATAATCCATCTACAATATTCTTTACCATATATATAATTTTATATCTTTTATTAACTTTGATCGTAATCGTTAAAATCATTAATTTATATTCAAGACCGTTACGTTTATTTAATTAATGACAACACCTATTCGAAAATCTCACCCATTATTTAAAATTATAAACGGAGCTTTAGTTGATATACCAATTCCAAGGAATATTTCTACCTTCTGAAATTTTGGATCATTATTAGGACTCTGTTTAGTTATTCAAATTTTAACAGGTTTATTTTTAGCTATACATTACACAGCCCATATTGATTTAGCTTTTTCTAGAGTAGCTCATATTTGCCGAGATGTAAACTACGGTTGACTTTTACGGACAATTCACGCAAATGGAGCCTCTTTCTTTTTTATCTGTTTATATTTACACATTGGACGAGGTATATATTACGGTTCGTACATATACCTTCACGCTTGAATAGTAGGAGTTGTTATTCTATTTATAGTTATAGCAACAGCTTTTTTAGGTTATGTACTACCATGAGGTCAAATATCTTTCTGAGGAGCAACTGTTATTACTAATTTATTTTCAGCTATTCCTTATATAGGAACAATACTCGTTCAATGAATTTGAGGGGGATTCGCCGTCGACAACGCAACTTTAACTCGCTTTTTTACTATTCATTTTCTCCTACCGTTTTTAGTAGCAGCTACTACCTTAGTTCACATTTTATTTATTCACCAAACAGGTGCTAACAATCCCTTAGGAATTATAAGACATCTAGATAAAGTACCTTTCCATCCTTACTTTACTTTTAAAGACATCGTCGGATTTATAGTAATATTAACAACTCTTATTATATTAACTCTTCTAAATCCATACTTACTAGGTGACCCAGATAATTTTATTCCAGCCAATCCCTTAGTGACACCAGCTCATATTCAACCAGAATGATATTTTTTATTTGCATACGCCATTTTACGATCCATTCCTAACAAACTAGGAGGAGTAATTGCTTTGGTTATATCAATTGCAATTCTAATAATTTTACCATTTACTCATGTTTCTAAGTTTCGTAGGCTAACATTTTACCCTTTAAATCAAATTCTATTTTGATCATTAATCTCTATTGTTCTCTTATTAACATGAATTGGGGCCCGACCAGTAGAAGACCCTTATATTATCACTGGACAACTACTCACTGTATTATATTTTTCTTACTACATTATTAATCCTTTATCACTAATTATATGAGATAAATTACTTGATTAGAAGTTTAGTTTATAAAAAACAATTGTTTTGAAAACAATAAAAAGAATATTTAAAATTTCTAACTTCTAATTTACTCAATATACTAATTTAGTTATTAAATAATTAATAAACAAAAACTAAATATCTTAAATCCTATAAAAAAAATTAAATAATTTAAAGACACAGGTAAAAATCTTTTTCACGCTAAATATATCAATTTATCATAACGCAAACGAGGTAATGTTCCTCGAACTCAAATAAATAAAAATCCAACAATGACTAACTTAAAATAAAATAAAATACTCCTAGGGTCTCCTCCCAAAAAAAGTAAACTAAACAACATCCTCATAAATAAAATACTAGTATACTCAGCTATGAAAATAAGGGCGAATCCTCCTCTCCTATACTCGGTATTAAATCCAGAAACCAATTCAGATTCTCCCTCCGCAAAATCAAAAGGAGTTCGATTTGTCTCAGCCAAACATGAGGCAAATCACACTAAAGCTAAAGGAAAAGTTAACCATAAAAATCAAACACTCTTTTGATATAAATTAAATAATTCTAAGTTGAACCCACCGACTAAAAAAATAAAAGAAAGCAAAATTAAAGCTAATCTTACTTCATAAGAAATAGTTTGAGCTACAGCTCGAAGTCTCCCTAATAACGAATATTTACAATTAGACGCCCATCCCGCAATTATAGTAGAATAAACTCCTAATCTTAAACAACACAAGAAAAACAATACTCCTATATTAAAATTTATTATCCCAATTTCATAAGGTATAACCCTTCAAACAATTAGTGAAATAAATAAACTAAAAACAGGAGATAAATAATAGGGCATAAAATTTGATTTCAAAGGTATAGTCTGTTCTTTAGTAAACAATTTAACAGCATCAGCAAAAGGTTGTAATAATCCTATATACCCTACTTTGTTAGGTCCTTTACGAATCTGGATATATCCTAAAACTTTACGTTCAAGTAAAGTAATAAAAGATATACCAACTAAAACACAAATAATTAAAATTAAATAACTTACAATCATTGTTAATATTATCATTAATTACCCTTAAAAAATTTATTATTTATAGTATTTAACCTATCTAATTAGATCCTAAATCTAGTGCATCATATCTGCCAAAATAACAAAATTATTCTCACAAACAAAAATTATTTTAATTACCAAATCCTTTCGTACTAAAGTAATTAATTTACTATTAAAAGATAGAAACCAACCTGGCTCACGCCGGTTTAAACTCAAATCATGTAAAAATTTAAAAGTCGAACAGACTTTCTTTTATAACTACTACATTATAAAGAACTTTTAATTCAACATCGAGGTCGCAAACTCTTTTGTCGATATGAACTCTCAAAATAAATAACACTGTTATCCCTGAAGTTACTTACTCTTATAATTAAAAAATTGGATTAATTATAAACAAGTATATTTGATTGTATTAATAGCCAGTTACATATTATCTCTCCGTCGCCCCTACGAAAAATTTTAAGAACTAAACACCTTTTTACTTAATAATTCTATAGATTTAACTTTTGATATTAAACTTTATAGGGTCTTTTCATCACTCTAATTTATTTAAGCCTTTTCACTTAAAAGTTAATTTCAAATTTTGCATTAGAGACAGAATATTTCTTGTCCAACCATTCATACAGGTCTTCAGTTAAAAGACTAATGGTTATGCTACCTTCGCACGGTTAGAATACCGCGGCCATTTAATTATTTTCAGTGGGCAGGCTAGACTTTATAAATCACCATATAGACATGTTTTTAATAAACAGGCAGAAACTTTTTTGCCGAGTTCCTTAAATTCTTAAACCAAACTTTCATTATAAATTTTTATTAATTTTATTATAACTACTTATAAAACACTATACTAATAAAATCATTTTATCTATTAATAACTAACTTAAAAATTTTTTCTAATAATACTACAGATAATATATAAATAACAATACAAACACAGTATTAGTTAAAACACTTTATTTACTTAACTACTTCTAAGCCTAGTAAAATTATTAACATATTTTTTATCATATTCTTTCTACATTAAATAAGAAGCTCTACCCTCCTATTTTTACTTTTATTATTTAAATTTATAATAAAGCTAAATTAAATTTATTTCTTAAAAAACCAGATATCAAAAAACTCGATTAACATTTCACTACTAAAAAGAATTTTTAAAATTTTTTGCCACAAAAACTTAATAAAAATTTTAGCTATTTTCTTTTCGGGATTACAAAAATATTTTAATAATTTTGATTTTCCCTAATACACAAGGTACAAATTTTAATTTTTACTATAAATATATTAAATTTTCATTTATTTCAATTTTCTTTCACAATACTTCTAAACTTTAGTTTATCTTAAAAAATTCAATTCATATTACTAATTCTTTTTATATATAAATATTTTTATTAACTTATTACCGTTCTTAAATATACACATTAACAAATTTTCATATCAAAATATAATCGACTTGCACGATAAATCTTCTCAACGTAAGTGAGACGCTTAAACTACAAAGCTTTACTTTGCTATATTTCTAGGTACACTTTCCAGTACACCTACTATGTTACGACTTATTTCATTTTAAATGAAAGTGACGGGCGATATGTACATAACTTAGAGCTAATATCAAAGAGACTTATTAAAACACTTTTACAATTAAATCCACCTTTAAATAAATTATTCTTTTTATTATCCGTATAATTATATATTATTGTAACCCATTTTTACTTATTTATAAGCTGCACCTTGATCTAATATTCTTAAATTAATTATCAATTCCAATAATTATTTTTTTCAAAATTATTTAATAATGAAGGTATACAAACTGAAATTTATTACAAAAATAAGTAAGATATTGCGTGATTTATCGTTTATAAAACAGGTTCCTCTAACAAGACTAAATTACCGCCAAATTCTTTGATTTTAAAGAAAATAACTATTAATATTCAAGTCTATATTTTTACTTTTAAATGTAATAGGGTATCTAATCCTAGTTCATATCTTAATTTTTATAGCTTCACTTTATTCATTTAACAATTACATTTACTATTTAACATAATCAATTTCACCTTTTATTAATATAAATATAACTATTACATAAATTTATCAATTAACTACTTTACTAATATATTTTTACTTAACCTTAAAGTATAACCGCGACTGCTGGCACAAATATTTGGTCAGATTTTTTACAATTTCTAAATCTAGTTTTCACTAATATTCTAATATTTTACACTGCGACTTAAACTCATAATTATATTTTATTATACTAAATATTCTTAATCATAATATATTAAATATCATGACTTAAAATAACATACCAAAATTTACATGTGTTTACAAATCATATTATAAAAAACTTAAGCAAGAATCAAACTTATACACAACAATATTAATATTATAAACTACAATTTTACAAACTAACTCACAAAAATATTAATCCCAAAATTTATTATCTAAACAATAAAATATTAATCCAATAAATTATTTAAATTTATAAGACCATAAATAACCATTTACCATTTTTATTTAATGTACACAATAAATCAATATTTTAACTCAATAAAGACCTATTTTTTTGCGCTAAATATTAAAGCGCTGGTCTCATAATTTAGAAAAAATTTCTAATAAAATAAGTTAAAAATTGTAGTATTCTAAATTTTATATTTTTTACCAATTATATATACATTTAATTATATGTATATATAGAGCTAAACGTTTCGTCTAGTAACTAAAATTATAATAAAATAAAAATATTTAAGAGCAAGTGTATCGGAAAACATAAAAATTATAACACCCCCAAGTATATTTACAATTTGAAGAGTATATCTAGACAAAATATGTAGTACTAAATAATTCAATAAATTGAGGTTAACCTTCTGGAAATAGAAACCTCCTTCTGGCGGGGGGTTTCTATTTCCAGAAGGTTAATCTCTATATAAGAGAGGAGGAATTATAAGTTAAGATAATAAGAGATAAGGGCTACTCTTAAGTGATATATAAAATTAAATTTATTATATTCATTTAAATGTATATATAATGCAATATATAAATATGTAATAATCATTATTATATTTAAATTATTTTATATTACAATTAATATTTGCATCTGCTATCCCTAATCTTAAATATGATGCCTGATAAAAGGGCTGTCTTGATAGGACAGATTATGTATTTTAAATTACTCATATTATATACAATGGAATCCCACCAATTCTTTAAAGATCAAAACTTTATATGCTATTTACATTAATATATAAAGATAAGCTAACTAAGCTAGCAGGTTCATACCCCGCTTATGGGAGTTCAATCTCTCTCTTTTTAATGTTAATTTCTCCTATTCAATTAATATTTTGTTTATCACTTATTACTGGAACTATTTTATCTATTTCCTCCTCATCCTGATTTTTAGCCTGAACAGGCCTAGAACTAAATTTATTATCATTTATTCCTATTATTATTATCAAAAACAATCAATATTCTTCAGAGGCCGCTCTAAAATATTTTTTAATTCAAGCTTTAGGTTCTTCTTTAATTATTTTTTCAGCCTCCACAACACTAACCTTTTTAAACTTTTCCCCAGTTTTTATATTAATTGCTTTGCTACTAAAATTGGGAGCTGCTCCTTTCCATTTCTGATTTCCACAAGTTATAGAAGGATTAAACTGAACTCAATCAATTATTTTAATAACAATCCAAAAACTAGCGCCTATATTTTTAATTTCATATCTTACATTCGATCACCTTCTAACATCACTTATACTCTCGTCAATTCTTCTCTCAGCCGTTATTGGAGCCCTTATAGGAATAAATCAAACTTTACTTCGCAAAATTATAGCCTTCTCTTCAATTAACCATATAGCTTGAATACTTTCTGCTATAATTATCAGAGAGACACTATGAATTATATATTTTATTTTTTATAGTATTATTTCAATCTCTGTAATATTAACATTTCAATTTTATCAAATATTTCATATTTCACAAATCTCACTTAATAACAACTTTTCATTAACGTCTAAAATAATT